ATAAAGTAAGCTAATACAAGCTAGTGGGTTCATACCCCAAATATGAATACATTTCCTTTATTAATATTTTACCAAAAAATTATTTTTTTATGAATTTTATTTATATCAATTTTAATAGGAATTTCATGTTCTTTTTGATTCCCACTATGGGTATCTTTAGAAATTAATATAATAATATTTATTCCTTTAATAAACTCAAAAAACTTTCTTTCATCAAACAGAATTATAAATTACTATATTATTCAATCATCCTCATCTTCATTATTTCTTTTTTCATCATTCTTAACTTTTCTTTTCTCAACTGACATATTAGTTTTAATTATTATGATTTCCATAATAATTAAACTTGGTTCAGCACCTTTTCATATATGATTTCCTCAAATCTCTGAAGGTTTAAATTTTTTACCATTTTTTTTATTATTAACTTTTCAAAAAATTATTCCCCTTTTTATTACTACACTGATTAATAATAGAGTTTTTATTTTTTTTATTATTACTTCTAGAATAATAGGATCTTTTGGTGGCCTTAATCAAACCTCTTTAAAAAAAATTTTAGCTTTTTCTTCCATTTCTCACTTAGCTTGAATAATGGCTTTAATTTTTTCTAATCATAACTTTTGGATATTATACTTATTTATTTATTCTATTATTTTAATGAAAATTATTAAAACTTTTAAAAAAAATTACAATTTTTCAATTTTTAATTTAAATTCAATAAAATTAACTTTTTTAAATAAAATTACAATAATTTCTTTATTTTTATCATTAGGAGGTATGCCTCCTTTTTTAGGATTTTTTATAAAATGAATTTCTGTTATTTTAATAATTAAGAATTTCCCAATAATTATAGTAATTTTAATTATTTCATCTCTTATTAATTTATTTTTTTATATTCGCATTTTATACCCAATTTTTTTAAATTTAAATATTATTATTAAACCTAATCAATTTTCTAATATTTTTTCAATAAATTGATTATTTTTTCTAAATTTTTTAGGGATTATTATTTTGACTCCAATAATAATAATTATTTAAAGATTTTAAGTTAAAAAAACTATGTACCTTCAAAGTACAAAACAATTAATATAAATTAAATCTTAGATTAATCTTCTTTAAATTTGCAATTTAATATTTTTTAATAAAATATAAGATTTAATTAATTTTAGTAAAAGAATTTTCTTCATCAATAAATTTACAATTTATAGCTTAATTTCTTCAGCCATTTTACCGCGATGACTTTTCTCCACAAATCATAAAGACATTGGAACTATATATTTAATTTTCGGAAGATGATCAACTATAGTGGGGATATCAATAAGAATTTTAATCCGAACTGAATTAGGCCAACCCGGATCTTTAATTGGGAATGACCAAATTTACAATGTTATTGTAACAGCCCATGCTTTTATTATAATTTTTTTTATAGTTATACCTGTAATAATTGGGGGATTTGGTAACTGATTGATTCCTTTAATATTAGGAGCACCTGATATAGCTTTCCCTCGAATAAATAATCTAAGTTTTTGACTATTACCCCCTTCTTTATTTTTATTAATCAATTCTTCCTTAGTAGAAAGAGGAGCAGGGACAGGATGAACTGTTTATCCTCCTCTATCATCTAACATCTCCCATTCAGGTGCATCAGTCGATATAGCAATTTTTTCTCTTCATTTAGCAGGCATTTCTTCAATCTTAGGAGCAATCAATTTTATTACAACAATTATTAACATACGTTCCCCTGGAATATCAATAGAACGAATACCTTTATTTGTTTGATCAGTTTTTATTACAGCGATTTTACTTCTTCTTTCCCTTCCTGTTCTTGCTGGAGCAATTACTATATTACTAACAGATCGAAATTTTAACACTTCATTTTTCGACCCTTCAGGAGGAGGTGATCCTATTTTATATCAACATTTATTTTGATTTTTTGGGCATCCTGAAGTTTATATTCTTATTCTTCCTGGATTTGGAATAGTTTCCCATATTATTTGTTTTCACACAGGAAAAAAAGAACCTTTCGGAACATTAGGAATAATTTACGCTATATTAGCAATTGGTTTTTTAGGATTTATTGTTTGAGCCCATCATATATTTACTGTTGGTATAGATATCGACACTCGAGCTTATTTTACAGCAGCAACTATAATTATTGCTGTTCCAACAGGAATCAAAATTTTTAGTTGACTCGCTACTCTTCATGGGTCTAATATTAATTATAACTCTTCTATACTTTGAGTACTAGGATTTATTTTCTTATTCACTATTGGAGGCTTAACTGGAATTATTTTAGCTAATTCTTCAATTGATATTATTTTACATGATACCTATTATGTGGTAGCTCATTTTCATTATGTTCTTTCCATAGGAGCTGTATTTGCAATTATAGGATCAATTACACATTGATTTCCTTTATTTTTTGGTTTAAATTTTAATTCTCTTTGGTTAAAAATTCAATTTTTTTCTATATTTATTGGGGTAAATATAACCTTTTTCCCTCAACATTTTTTAGGATTAAGAGGGATACCTCGACGATACTCTGATTACCCAGATTTTTTTTCCAAATGAAACTTAATTTCTTCGTTAGGAAGAATAATTTCTTCTGTAAGAGTAATTTTTTTTGTTATTATTATATGAGATGCTATAACATCAAAGAAAATTATTATTGTTTCTCAATTTTCTAACTCTGCTAATGAATGACAATTAAATTTTCCACCTTCAGAACACACCTTTAATCAAAATAACATTCTTATTAAATAATTTAACTAATGATAACTTGATCTAATATTATGTTTTCTAACAGAAACTCCCCTATTATAGAACAAATAATTTTTTTTCATGATCATTCCATATTAATTATTATTATAATTACCATTATTACATTATACATAATTGCAAATATTATAACAAACTCATTTTCATCTCGATTTCTAATAGAAGGACAAGAAATTGAAACCATTTGAACAATTATTCCAGCAATCACATTAATTTTTATTGCTATACCCTCATTACGTCTTCTTTATATACTCGATGAATCTTTCTCTCCTTCTATTACTGTTAAAATTATCGGGCATCAATGATATTGATCATATGAATTTTCAGATTTTAACATTGAATTTGACTCTTTCATAATCCCCTCCCATGAAATAAAAAATAATTCATTTCGTTTACTAGACGTTGATAATCGAATAGTACTTCCTTTTAATTCCCACATTAAATTCTTAATTTCGTCAGCAGACGTAATTCACTCTTGAACAGTTCCATCTTTAGGAATAAAAATAGATGCTGTTCCTGGGCGTCTCAACCAATCCTTTTCCTTTGCTAATCGACCTGGATTATTTTTTGGACAATGTTCTGAGATTTGCGGAGCAAATCATAGATTTATACCAATCTCTCTTGAAATTACATCCTCAAATAATTTTATTAAATGATTAAAATTATTCTCATTGAATGGCTGAAATATTTAAGCATTGGTCTCTTAAACCACTTTATAGTGAAAATCACTTTCAATGGAAAAACTAGTTAAAATTCAATAACACTAGAATGTCAATCTAAAATTACTTTTATGTGTTTTTCAATTCCTCAACTTTTTCCAATAAATTGAATTTGTCTATCTATTTTATTTTCTTTATTACTTAGCTTTTCTCTAATTAACTTATATTTTTTTTTAATAAAAACAAAAAAATTATTACCAAATTTTATTAAAATTAATAAATTTTTATTGAAATGATAACAAACTTATTTTCAATTTTTGATCCATCTTCTTCGCCAAATTTAAGACTTAATTGACTTTCAATTATTTCAGTATTATTTATTATCCCAGCCAACTTCTGAATAATTTCATCACGATACCAAATATTTTGAAAAATTATTTTCTTTAAAATTTTTGAAGAAATTAAAAATAATTTATCTTTAAAATTTCAAAAATTTATTCCTATTTACATTTCTATTTTTTTTTCAATTTTAATATTTAATTGTTTAGGATTAATTCCTTATGTTTTTACTCCCTCAAGGCACATTATCTTGTCAATAATTATAGCATTTCCTTTTTGAATAACTTTAATATTAAAAGGATGAATTACATCTTTTAATAAAATAATAACTCATTTAGTCCCTTTAGGATCACCAATAATACTTACATTTTTTATAGTTATTATTGAGACTATCAGAAACTTAATTCGTCCTATTACTCTTTCCATTCGTTTATCTGCTAATATAATTAGAGGCCATTTATTAATTCATCTTCTTACTTCTATTCCACTTTCCTATCCTTTTAGAATACTTATTATTTTACCTATTATATTATTTTTAATAATTTTAGAAACAGCTGTTGCTATAATTCAAAGATATGTTTTCATTACTCTTTCATCCCTTTATACAAATGAAATTTAAAAACCAATGATATTTCATCCATTTCACATAGTAGAAAAAAGACCTTGACCATTTTCTAGATGTATTACATCTATTATGATTACTATAAGAAGAATTATAACACTCCATTTTTCATTTTCTCATATATTTTCATTAGCATTAATTATTTTAATATTAACTCTTTTTCAATGATGACGTGATGTATCTCGAGAAGCTTGCTTTTCAAGGCCTTCATTCTCATATGTTTTATGAGGATTAAAATTTGGAATAATTTTATTCATTATTTCTGAAATTTTTTTTTTTATTTCTTTTTTTTGAGCTTTTTTTCATAGAAGACTATCTCCTAATGTAGAAATTGGAGCCATATGACCTCCTACAAATATTTATCCTTTTAATCCATTTGAAATTCCTCTTCTTAACACAACTATCTTAATTTGCTCTGGTATTTCAATTTCTTGATCCCATCATAGAATTATTAATAATAATTTTAAAGAAGCTTTTTATGCATTATTTATTACCATTCTACTAGGAATCATATTTTCTATTTTACAAATATGAGAATACATACAAGCACAATTCTCTATGAGAGACAGAATTTTTGGTTCAACATTTTTTATAACAACAGGTTTTCACGGAATTCATGTAATTATTGGAACAACTTTTTTAATTATTTCTCTTTTTCGAATAAATAAAAACCTAATATCATCATCCCATCATTTTGGATTTGAAGCCGCTGCTTGATATTGACATTTTGTCGATGTAGTATGATTATTTTTATTTACTTTTATATACTGATGAGTATTCTGTTTAATTAGTATACATAAGTACATTTAATTTCCAATTAAAAAGTTTTTTAAAAATTAAACAATTAAATTACTAACGATTATTATAATTCCTTTTACAATTTTTTTTATTTTTTTCTTAATCTCCTTCAAAAGATTTTTAAATAAAGAAAAATTATCTCCCTTTGAATGCGGATTTGATCCATTTTCCCTATCTCGAGTTCCTTTTTCTTTAAAATTTTTTTTAATCGCCATTATTTTTTTAATTTTTGATATTGAAATTGTAATTATTCTACCTTTTCCTCTATTATTTTTTAATAAAAACATAATATTTCTTATTACATTTATTATTATTAATATTCTTATTAGATGAGGACTAATTTATGAATGAAAAAAAGGTATACTTGAATGATTAAAATAAAGAAAAGTATTTAAAAAAAAATAAAATCTAACTTGCAATTAGAAATTGATTATTCCTTTTCTAAAAATAAAGCGATATAAAAATTGCAATCAGTTTCGACCTGATCTTAGATGTATTCTATTTTTTTAATAGAAGCCAAAACCCCCGAGGCTATTCACTGTTAATGAATAAATTGATTTATTCCTATTAAAAAAGATTAACTTTATAGACTTCTAATCTATTAATAATGATTTTTTCATTTAATCTTTATTTTTATAGTGTAAATAAACACATAACATTTTCGTTGTTATAATGATTTTTTTTTCTAAAAATATTCTTAAAAAATATTTCTTTACATTTTCAGTGTAATATTTTTATATTAAACTATAAGAATACACAAACATATATATGATTAACATTCTTGTATATAATAGAACTATAGATCTCAAAAAATTATTTCTTAATCAAGTTGAAAAATAACTATTTTTTTTAATAAAATTGTAAATGCCCCCAGGGCCTATTTCTTCCACTCATTTTCAATCGTTTTCTGAAGTAATCCTATATTTTTTAAAATATTTTAATAAAACTATTCTTGATAAGACAGATAAAAATCATATTCTTCTAAAAAAATAATAAATATTTTTTATTATATATCCTTCTATTTTTATTATAAACATTAAATAAAAAAAATAAAAAGAAATTAAAATTAAAATTAAATTAAAAAACTTTCTAAAATTTGATAAAATTAATAAATCTTCATTAGATAATCTAATTCAACTAAATAAATTTCCAAAAACAATTACTATAAAACTTAAAAAATAAATTGGAAACAATATAAAAAAATTAGAACTTTTTAAAAAAAAACTTTGAATAAAAATTCCCTTTCAAACAATATAATACATTATTCGTATAGAATAAATTATTGTTAATGATGTACTTGCAATAACAATTATAATAATAAAAATATTATTTACATTCATGTAAATAAATTCTAAAATTAAATCTTTAGAATAAAATCCACCCACGAAAGGAAAACCAAAAAGAGATAATCTAGCTAATCCTATACAACCCCTAATTAAAGGTCTAAAGCTAAAAAATCCTCCTAAATATCGAACATCTTGAATCCCAGAAAAAGTGTGAATTACTAACCCAGCACATAAAAATAACATAGATTTAAATAATGCATGTATTAATAAATGAAAAAACGCCAATTCCATTTTTCCTAACGATAAAATTAGTATAATTATTCCTAATTGACTTAAAGTAGAAAAAGCAATAATTTTTTTAAAATCTAATTCTAAATTTGCCCCCACCCCCGCTATAAATATAGTTATTCTTGACAAAACTATTATAATTCTTGAATAAAACTTTATTTCAAAAAGAATTCTAAAACGAATTAAAAGATAAATTCCCGCAGTGACTAAAGTAGAAGAATGAACCAAAGAAGAAACAGGAGTTGCAGCTATAGCTGCCGGTAATCACGCAGAAAAAGGGATTTGTGCTCTTTTTGTTATTCCTGAAATTATAACTAAAATTCCACATACTTTAATTATTTCTTTAACTCTGTTAATATCTAGTCTCCCATAATTAAGTAAGAAAATTACTGATATAATAAGTGTTACATCCCCAACCCGATTTATTAAAACAGTAATTATACCAGAATTATATGAATTAGTTCTTTGATAAAAAACCACTAAACAATAAGATACTAACCCAAGTCCATCTCAACCTAAAATAATTATTATTATATTAGGGGAGACAATTAACAATAATATAGAAAACACAAATAATAAAACTATGTAACAAAAATAATTTTTTTCTCTTTCCCCTCTTATATATTCATGCCTATAAATAATTACTATAGCAGAGATAAATATAACTACAAATATAAATCTTAATCTAATTCAATCTAATAAAAAATATACTTTTACATCTAAAGATAATAAATTTATTAAATAAATTTCAATTACAACGACTTCATACATATAAATTATATAAACAAAAAAAAAAAAAAACATAATTCTATTTATTAATAAATAATAACCTCATTTTAAAAAAATTACTTAATGATAATTCATCAATAAATCCACAATTTATTATTTTAATTTAAACTAATTAAGTTTTTTAAATTCAGCCTTGAAAACACTCTATTTTTAAAACTCACACAATTAAAGGGAAAAAATGCAAAAATATTAAAGAATGTTCCCGCAGAGAAATTAAATTTGAAGCTCATGTTACCCAACCTTCCCCATGATTGATATATCTAAACAAATACAACGAGTATCCAGCTCTTAAAAATAATAATAGCATTAAAGGAAATAAAAATATTATACTAAATTTTAGTAATCTCCCTAATAAAAAAATTTCCCCAAAAATATTTATTGAAGGAGGTGCTGCTATATTAAATACTCTTATTAAAAATCACCATAAAGAGACTGAAGGAAAAATTTTATTTATTCCCTTTAATAATAATAATCTCCGAGTGAAAAAACGCTCATATAATATATTACCTAAACAAAATAACCCAGATGAGCAAAGTCCATGGCCTAATATTAACAACAAACTCCCAAAAGAACTTAAAAAATTTATTCTCATTGTTCCTCTAAGAACAATTCCTATATGACATACTGATGAGTAAGCAATTAAAGACTTCACATCTGTTTGAAATAAACATATTACACCTACTATTACTCTCCCCAAAATAGAAATAACTATAATCATATATCTTATTTCTATTAATTCACTTATAAAAAACATTTTAAAACGATAAATTCCATAAATTCCTAATTTCAACAGAACAGCAGCTAAAATTATAGAGCCAGAAATGGGAGCTTCCACATGAGCTTTTGGAAGCCATAAATGTACAAAAAACATAGGAACTTTTACTAAAAACCCTAATATTATAAAAAAAAAAGGATAACCTATAGGCTTAAATACTCTAAAATCTATTAATAAATAATTTAAACTATATTCCCTTAATAAAATTATTAAAATAAATAAAGGTAATGAACCAAGTAAAGTATATATAAGTATATAAATACCCGCTTGTAAACGCTCAGGTTGATTACCTCAATTAAAAATTATTATAATAATGGGAAATAAAATAGATTCAAAAAAAAAATAAAATATTATCAAATTTATTCTATAAAAACATAAATAAAGTAAAAACAACATAAAAAAAAGATAAAATTTAAAATATTTATTTTCATAAAGCATTTCTTTGAATCTAGCTAATATTATTAGAATTGTTATTCATACCGAAAGTAAAAATAAATTTATTCTTAATAAATCTCCACCTAATTTAAAAATTAATCTTCCTCTATCTACTAAATTTATAAAAACTAATCTCAAAAATAAAAAAAGTATTAAAATTAATTCTAACCCCTTAAAAATTATTGATATTCAAATTATCATAAATAAAGAAAACAATAATTTTAACATTTTAATATGAACATTGATGAAACTTGATCATTACCATAAAAAAACTTATAATTACTATTAATCTTAAACCTAACCCAGCTTCTGCTACAATTATAGTTAAATAAACTAACGTTAATAAATAAGTATCCATTAAAATTATACAATTAATTAATATAAACATTCTTAAATATATAAACTCAAAACTTAATAACATTATCATTAAATAAAAACGGTTTTTTAAAAAACTTATTAATCCTACTAAATATATAAAAATCGCTAACTCTAACATTAGTTATAATAATTTAAAAAAAATAATGGTTTTGTAAACCAAATTTGAATGTACTCTTATAATTTCAGAAAAGATAATCTCTTTAAATATCCAAAATTTATGTACTTTTAATTTATATACTATTTTCTGAAATAAAATTTATAACTTTTTTAACAATAATTTTTTTTATTTTTAATCACCCTATATATATATTAATATCAATTATTTTTATTACTTTATTAATAAGAATTTTAATTTATATAAGAATAAAAATATTATGAGTCTCTCTTATTTTAATTCTTCTTATCTTGGGGGGAATACTAATTTTATTTCTTTATATTATTAGACTAATCCCCAATAAAAAACTATATTTTAACAAAAAAATTACAATACTTTTAACTTTTTTGTTATTATCATTTCCTTCTTTTAAAATATCCGAAATTTCTTTTTTTTACATAAATTCTAATTTTTTTCCCTCTTCTATAAATATAATAACATTCATAATAATTTATTTAATTATAACATTAATTGTAGTAATAAAAATTATAACTTCATCTAATGCTCCTCTTTCAACTTTGTAACTAATGAACTTAAAAAAAATTATAAACCCAATTTCCAACCTCCCTACCCCATCAAATATTTCTTATATATGAAATATAGGTTCTCTTTTAGGAATATGTTTAATAATTCAAATTTTAAGAGGTCTTTTTTTAGCAATGAATTTCTCCAGAGACATTACTACAGCATTTAATATAATATCTCATATTTCACGAGATGTTAATAACGGTTGATTAATCCGATCTATCCATTCAAATGGAGCATCAATATTTTTTATTTTCATATATTTGCATATCGGCCGAGGAATTTATTACTCTTCATTTTTTTTTTTAAAAACTTGAATAACAGGAATTATTATAATTTTTATTCTAATAGCCACAGCTTTTCTAGGCTATGTTCTCCCTTGAGGTCAAATATCTTTTTGAGGAGCAACAGTAATCACAAACTTATTTTCAGCTATTCCATATATTGGCTCTATATTAACTTATTGAATTTGAGGGGGATTTTCAGTTGATAATAACACCCTAACTCGATTCTTTTCTTTGCATTTTATTCTTCCTTTTATATTATTATTAATAGTAATAATCCATATTATAATAATTCACGAAAAAGGGTCGAGAAACCCTTTAGGATTAAATTTAAACATTGATAAAATCCCTTTTCATCCATATTTTACAGTAAAAGATATTTTAGGATGTTTAGTAACTTTACTTTTTTTTTCTATTATTGTTTTAATTATACCATACATTCTTAATGATTCAGAAAATTTTAACGTTGCTAACCCATTAGTTACTCCTCCTCATATTCAACCCGAATGATATTTTTTATTTGCATACGCTATTCTCCGATCAATTCCTAACAAATTTGGAGGTGTAATTGCATTAGTAATATCAATTTTAATTATTATTACTCTTCCCTTTTCTATAAAAAATAAATTTTCCTCATTTTATTTCTTTCCCACAAAAAAACTTTTATTTTGAACTATAGTAAATTTATTCTTACTTTTAACATTCTTAGGAGCTTGCCCTGTAGAATATCCTTTTGTAATTACCAGTCAAATTTTAACTATTATATATTTTTCTTTTTTTTTAATTATTCCTTTATTATGACTTTTTAACTATACCTAAGTATATATTTTGAAAATATAAAAAAGAATCTTTTTCTAAAAGTCTTCTTTTTTCTAAAAAGGATACAAACATTTCTTATAATAATAATTTTTATAAAACATAAAAAAAAAATTATCATAATTCTAAATGGTAAAATAACTTTCCACGCTAATATTATTAATTTATCATAACGGTACCGTACTAAAGTCCCTCGAATTAAAATAAAAATAATTATCACAATTAACATATTAATTATTAATAGTCCCCTAGACCCTATAAATAAATAAGATGTAATTAATCTAAATATAATGATATTTCCATACTCTGCCATAAATAATAATGCAAAATTTCATGAGCCGTACTCTACATTAAATCCTGAAACTAGCTCTGACTCTCCCTCAGATAAATCAAATGGACTTCGGTTAGTTTCGGCATAACAAGAAACTATTCAAATTAAAAACAAGTTTAAAAACCCCATTATAAATATTCAAAAATCTTGGAAAATTCTAACATTATAGATATTATAACTCCCACAAAAAAAAACAATTCTAATTAAAAGCAAAGAAAATCTTACTTCATAAGAAATTACTTGAGCAACACCTCGATAAGCACCTAATAAAGAATATTTAGAATTAGAAGACCATCCTCCTATTAAAATTACATAAACTCTTAATCTGGATACACATAATATAAAAACTAATCCATACTCAATTAAAATTTGATTATATTTCCATTTGAATAAAAACAACAAAAATATTATTAATATTAACGAAATTAAAGACATTAAAATATAAACAGACATATTTATATAAAATATTAAATTTATTTCTTTTCTAAACAATTTTACAGCATCTCTAAACGGTTGAAAAATACCTCATAAACCTACCTTATTGGGACCCTTACGAATATGAACATAGCCTAAAATTTTTCGTTCTAATAAAGTAAAAAAAGCAATTCTTACTAAAACACATAAAATTAAAAAAATAAAACTAATAAATGAAATCATTATTAAAGGAGTTTCATCATAAAGGAAGCTTAAATTCCTCGCATTCATCGTTCTGCCACTTTAATTTAAATCATTATTACTAATTGGTAACCCATTTTCAAATTCTAAATTTGATACAATTTTTTCTGCCAAATTAGTTAATACTTTTTAAAATTAAAAAAAATTATTTTAATTTTTAATTCCTTTCGTACTATAAAAATATCTTTTAAATTAAGATAGAAACCAACCTGGCTCACGCCGGTCTGAACTCAGATCATGTAGGAATTTAAAAGTTGAACAAACTTCTTTTTCTTAACTTCTTCGCCAAGAAAGAATCCTAATCCAACATCGAGGTCGCAAACTATTTTATCTATAAGAACTATCCAAAATTATTACGCTGTTATCCCTAGAGTATTTTTCTCATTTAATCGTTAAAAACGGAACCAATTTTTAAAACTAAAAAAGATACTCATTCTTTTTCCATCGCCCCAATCAAATTTAATTTAAAATTTCAAATTATAAATTAAATTAAAATTCATAGGGTCTTCTTGTCCCTAAATTTAATTTTTGCTTTTGCACTAAAAAATTAAATTTAATTATTTAACTAAAGAAAGCCTATAATTGTTCAATCATTCTCTTAGCACTCATTTAAAATCTTATTTCAATACCTTCGTATAGTCAAAATACCACAGCAATTTAAAAAATCATTGAGCAGATTATACATTTTATTACACAACAAAATGAAATGTTTTTGGTAAACAGTCAATTAAATCAATTTGCCGAATTGCTATAATTAAATTTCCATTTTTAAATTTTTTTTAAATTTCTTATTATTTTTTTCAATTTACTAATTTTTTAATAATTTTATTAAACAATAATTAATTTAATCATAAAAAAATCTTAATTAAATTTTTTAATTATTTTTTAATTCTTTTTAAAAAGACTTAGAAAATTTTAATCCTTAATTAAATATTATAAAATTATAAAGAAAATCTACCAAGCTTATCCCCCGTAGATAAAATTATACAATTATTTAAAAACTTTTCAAATATAATTATGATCTAAAATCAAAAAATTATAACCAGATATCATTAAATATGAATAAAATTTCATTTCTATTAATATATTTTTTATTATATTTCCACATAATTAAAATATTTTAATAGCTCATTTTAATTTCGGGAAATTAAAATGCTTTAATTTCTTCTAAAAACCCTAATGCAAAAGGTACCCTAATGAACTTTTTCATTTTTAAATTTTTAAAATTTTCATTTTTCCCTTACAGTTTTTTATAAAAAAACTTTTTTAAACATACATTTAAATAAAATTTTATCCTTCTTGTCTTTTCTTTTTATTTTTTTAAAAATAAAATGGTTAAAAATATAACAAAATTTTCATTGTAAATGAAACATCAATGGATTTCATTTTAAAAAACACTTTCCAGTATTTTTACTTTGTTACTGACTTATCTCACTGCTGAGAGCGACGGGCGATATGTGCATATTTTAGAGCTTTATTCAAATATTCATTATATTAACATTTTACTATTAAATCCTAAAAAATTTCTTTTTCAATATTATAATAACATTAAAATTAATGTAATTCACCTCATTCATAATTATTAGTTGCACCTTGACTTAATATATTTTTTTTATTTTAAAAATCTTAAATATAACTACTCAATATAATTAAATATAGTGGTATACAAACTGACTTTTAATACCAAATTAAGTAAGATCTAGGCGTTGTGTCCATTACAGAGCAAATTCCTCTAACAAGCTTAAAATACCGCCAAAATTTTATGATTTCATAAATTTTACTTACTACCAACATACAGCTTAAAATAATAGGGTATCTAATCCTAGTTTAAAAATTAAATTTTTTTAAAATCAAACTAATTAATATAAAGATTATAAATTTCACCTTTTTAAAATTATAAAATTTAATTTATATTTTTATTATTTTTAATTTTTTTAAAAATGATTCACTTGTATAACCGCGGCGGCTGGCACAAGTTTAGCCAAATCATCTTTTTAAACTTCTACTTTATTTTTTTAAAAGTATAAATTTTTCTTCTATTTTCAAAAAATATATATTATATAATATAAAGAAAGTTTAAATTATTTTAATACAAACTACATTTAAATTTATTATTTTTCCCTTCTTTTTTTTAATTCAAGAAGGGAAAAATATAGTTTAAATTAAAAAGCATTCCTATGCGTCTTCTTTATGTATGTAATTGTAAATAATTAATATAGATTTCCCTCTCAAGGGAACAATGCTCTAGATTTTATCTAAATTTATGTGAAGTAAACTGGTCATCTCTAAAACTTTCGAATATATTTTATGATATGAAACCATGTCTTAAATTAATTTTCAAAGTTAATACAATGACATATAGATGAAATTCTGAGTGATGCTCCTTACATTTATATAAATGTTTATTTATTTTCAATTTTGTTAAAAACCAATTTTTTTTAAAAATACAGCATTTTTTAAAAAATAAAATGCCTGAATAAAGGATTATCTTGATAGGATAAATTATGTAATTTTTTATTACTTTTATTAAATTTATTAATTTTAATAAAATTAATTTATTTCTTTTAAATTCAAAATTTAACGTGCAAATAACACTTAAAATTAATTTTT